GCTTTGGAAGAAGCGATCTGTTACCGAGCTGTCTTATTGGGAATAACCCGAGCGTCTCTGAATACTCAAAGTTTCATATCTGAAGCGAGTTTTCAGGAAACTGCTCGAGTTTTAGCAAAAGCGGCTCTCCGGGGTCGTATCGATTGGTTGAAAGGCCTGAAAGAGAACGTTGTTCTGGGGGGAATGATACCGGTTGGTACTGGATTCAAAGGCAAAGGATTAGTGCACCCTCCAAGGCAACATAAGCATCTTCCCTTGGAAATAAAAGAGAAGAATCTATTCGAGGGGGAAATGAGAGATATTTTATTTCACCACAAAACCCTATTTGATTCTTTCCTTTCAAAGAATTTCCACGATACATCAGAACAATCATTTCTAGTATTTAATGATTCCTAAGAGCAGATTCACCTTTTTGATTTTAAAAGGATCTATAGTTGGATTTGATCGAGTCATTTGATTTGGAAAGAGTAATCAAAATAATCATGAATAGAAAAGAAGAATGGCTTGGCCCTGTCTTTTGGGCCAATCTCTGGTAGAAGGGAAGGTTCCATCGGAACAATTTTTTTTCAGGGTACCTCGTCTCTTTTTGTTTTTTTTCAAAAAACAAAAAGAGGGAGGAGTGTGGGGAGAAATGACAAGACGATATTGGAACATAAATTTGGAAGAGATGATGGAAGCGGGAGTTCATTTTGGCCATCGTATTCCAAAATGGAATCCTAAAATGGCACCTTATATCTCTGCAAAGCGTAAAGGTAGGCATATTACAAATCTTATTAAAACTGCTCGTTTTTTATCAGAAACTTGTGATTTGGTTTTTGATGCAGCCAGTAAGAAAAAACAATTCTTAATTGTTGGCACTAACAAAAAAGCAGCTGATTCAGTATTACGGGCTGCAATATGGGCTCGGTGTCATTATGTTAATAAAAAATGGCCCAGCGGGATGTTAACGAATTGGTCGACTACAGAAACGAGACTTCAGAAGTTTAGAGACTTGAGAACCAAACAAAAAACAGGACGATTGGATCGTCTGCCGAAAAGAGATGCGGCCATCTTGAAAAGACAATTATCTCACTTGCAAAGATATCTTGGCGGGATTAAATATATGACAGACTTACCCGATATTGTAATCATCGTTGATCAGCACGGAGAATATACGGCCCTTCGGGAATGTATCACTTTAGGAATTCCAACAATTTGTTTAATCGATACAAATTGTGACCCCAATCTCGCAGATATTTCGATTCCAGCGAATGATGATTCTATCTCTTCCCTCCGATTTATTCTTAACAAATTAGTATTCGCAATTCGTGAGGGCCGTTCTGAGTCTCTAAGAAATCCGTAATTAATAAGAAGAAAAAGAACTTATGTCGTTTCGGAACCCTCATAGATTTATCGAATCGCTTACTATTTCTGAATCTCAAAAACGAGATAAAAAGAACTGGGCATAGAGTGTGATTAGTTGGTATTCCAAATATACGATTCAAGTAGTTAAGTCAAGAAAAAGATGGTTGAATCAAAACAATTTCGTTTAAAGTTTTCTTTTTGTCAGAGAGCAATATGAATCTTTTATCAGGTTCCACCAACATACTAAAAGGGTTATACGAGATATCCGGTGTGGAAGTCGGCCAACATTTCTATTGGAAAATCGGAGGTTTCCAAGTTCACGGCCAAGTACTGATTACTTCTTGGGTTGTAATTGCTATCTTATTAGGTTCCGCTGCGCTAGCTGTTCGGAAACCACAAACCATTCCGACCGGCGTTCAGAATTTCTTCGAATATGTCCTTGAATTCATTCGAGATGTGAGTCAAACTCAAATTGGAGAAGAATACGGTCCTTGGGTTCCTTTTATTGGAACTATGTTTCTCTTTATTTTTGTTTCTAATTGGTCGGGCGCTCTTTTACCTTGGAAAATCATACAATTACCTCAGGGGGAGTTAGCCGCACCCACGAATGATATAAACACTACGGTTGCTTTGGCTTTACTCACGTCAGTGGCATATTTCTATGCGGGTTTTACTAAAAAAGGGTTAGCTTATTTCGGGAAATATATTCAACCAACTCCAATCCTTTTACCTATTAACATCTTAGAAGATTTCACAAAGCCCTTATCACTTAGTTTTCGCCTGTTTGGAAATATATTAGCTGATGAATTAGTAGTTGTTGTTCTTGTTTCGTTAGTACCTTTAGTGGTTCCTATCCCTGTCATGTTCCTTGGATTATTTACAAGTGGTATCCAAGCTCTGATTTTTGCAACTTTAGCCGCGGCTTATATAGGTGAATCCATGGAGGGCCACCATTGACTAGTTTTCGAAAGAATCTTTTTTTAGCTTCGACGAAGGCAATATAGGCGCGGCTCAAACTAATCGACTTCGAAAAAACAATATCTATACCTACACTATATACGATTTAGAGTAATAGCAAAAAAGATTAGGCTATTGAACAGAGAATTGTAAAAAAAAGAGATCGAAAAGATCTTTTTCAAAAAATTCGCCTTTGGTC